TCTATTCTATAGATATATAGATATTTGGACTGTAGTTGACAAAGAACCAATACCAATATTATTGTTTCTTAGTCTAGATTAGAAATTGAAATGGGGCGTGGCCAAGTGGTAAGGCAACGGGTTTTGGTCCCGCTATTCGGAGGTTCGAATCCTTCCGTCCCAGCGCATATCCCTTTTTTATGCTCCATTATTCCCATAGAAAGAAGTAGGGGGAGTTAATCCGTATTAATTTGAATATCTGTGTCTGTTTGAATCTCATTAACAAATGATCAAGTTCCATAACATATTTCTATATGTTATGGAGCCAATCTATTTTCTTTGAATCTCATTTTATTTAGGTATTTCGTGTTTGGCTCTAATGAAAAATTGGAAATCTATGTACCGATTGAGGCAGGGGTGATTTATCCTATCCCTTTTATTCACTTTATGACAAGAGTCGATTATTGAAATATTACTCAATCCCATGTTAAAAAAAGTTTATCATATAAATTAAGGAAAAGTATCGCTTATATGATATATGATATGTATCGTTCTATAAAAATTTTTGGGTTTTTGTGAAAACGATTTGTGATCCCTTAAACTATTTAAACTGAAATTATTTAAATTCTATATTATAGAATATCTATAATAGTGACAGCTGTTCAGTCTATCTGATAGATACGAAAAACCCTCCCTATTTTTTTTATTTTAATTTTCGTAATCAGATGAAAAGAATAAAGATTCAAATCTTAACTTACATCATTTTTTTATCCATCTCATGAAAAAATTGGATTTCTTTCTTCTTTTCTTTGATCTTTTTATCTATTTAAAATTAAATCAGTGATGAGTCAATTAAAAAAGAAAAACTGATCTTCCTATGAAGATCAAACGTGATACTTATTGTTCAATTTTCTTCAAATTAAATAATTATGTCTAAATAGGAAACTTTTTCAATTTTAATTAGAACTATTTTTACTAAATTTTTTTAATGATTCCTTGTAAGTGGAATCTTCGGTACTCAAAAAGTAGGAAATCGTTTACTCAATCCTATTGAGTCACTTGAAGATGCAGATTCATTATTCGTTTATATATTTCTATTTCTTTCTATTATCTATATATTATTTATGTATGTTAAAGATGCTTTCTTGCTAAGACTTTTTCAGAAAAATCGTTCCACATACACATATCATATATAGAAGAAAAAGTCTAGATTACGATGTCTATGTACAACCGAACCAATGACTATTCATGATTCCATGATTGAATCAATTCCATACCGGTTCCAAATTCGAGGAATGTTATGGTAAAACTTCGTTTGAAACGATGTGGTAGAAAGCAACGTGCGACTTGAAGGACACGATCCATTGTGGATTTTTACATCCACCATTTTCGATTTATCTAGGAATGAGGGTGCTCTTGGCTCGACATTGTTTGTTCTGTTACACTCGATTTTTTGTTGGGTTGTAAATAGTCCACGATGGAGCTCGAGTAGAAAGGATTAATTCATTTCTCGGGGGCAAGGATCTAGGGTTAATGCCAATCAATCGGAACAACTTCGTAAATGTATCTTCCATATAGAAATCGAAAGCATCCAATTCGAGCAAGTTTTCAATTCAAAAGTAAAACTTGTTGGAATTTATCCAACTTTTTCGATTCAAAGTGTATCACGCGTGAATCAACTGTCCATAGGATTCTTTGATAGAAAGAAATCAAAAAGGGTATGTTGCTGCCATTTTGAAAGGATTAAGAAGCACCGAAGTAATGTCTAAACCCAATGATTAAAAATAAGAATAAAGGATCTAAGAACAAGGAAACACCATTTTAATTGTCTCGATAGTCTCAATAACTGGATCAGATTAAAGACTCCAAATAGAATTTGAAACGAGAGAAACAAAAGGGGGTAAAGACCACTCAATAAATGAAATTTACTAAAGATTTTTCCTTTGAGCTAGTTGAGAGTTATCCAACTTGAGTTATGAGTACGAATGGTTTCTTTTTCATTTTTAGGAAGAAAAAAAAGACTGAAATCATAGTCTAATTGATTTTATAGGCCCATTTGTCATTTTATTTATTAGAATTGCATACATAGACAAAACGTCAAATCAAATCATTTTTTCTCGAGCCGTACGAGGAGAAAACTTCCTATACGGTTCTAGGGGGGGGTATTGTTCATCTACATCTATCCCAATGAGCCGTCTATCGAATCGTTGCAATTGATGTTCGATCCCGAAGAGAAGGAAAAGATCTTAGAAAGGTGGGATTTTATGATCCAATGAAGAATCAAACTTATTTAAATGTTCCTGTTATTCTAGATTTCCTTGAAAAGGGTGCTCAACCCACAGAAACTGTTCAGAATCTTTTAAAGAAAGCGGAAGTTTTTAAGGAACTTCCGTCTAATCAAACGAAATTCAATTAAAGAAATACCGAGGGGGGGTAGCGACTTGTATATAACTTTGTAAAATTGGTCTCTACTTGTTTTTTTGATCCCCCCCCTTTTTTCTGCTGTATTCGTATCTATTTA